AGCCGGAACAACCTGTTCTTCCTGAATACCTTGATTTAGTGCCAAAAAATTTTCTGTGGATACCTTATAGTATTCATCCCTACTTGGGGATAAAAAAAGCACCTGTACCCTTGTTGATCTCTCAGAAATTTTATAAAAAGGGCTTTCTAGAGACCCCAAAAGACCAATTCTTGCATGAATTGCTAAGGATCCAATAAGTCCAACATTAATTCCTTCAGACGTGTCAATTGGGCAAATACGCCCGTAGTGACTAGGATGGATATCTCGTATCCGAAAACTAGCCGTACGCCCTGTCACTCCTCCAGGGCCCAAAAAACTCAATTTTCGACCATGAACTATTTGTGTCAATGGATTAGTTCGATCCAAAACTTGGGATAATGGGTGTAAACCAAAAAAAGATTCATAAGTCGTTGTTAATGGAGTTGAAATTACCAAATTCTGAGGAATAGGTATTAATTTATGCCGAATTGCTCCACATATAGTTCCTCGAACCACATTTTCTAAACGAACCAGAGCCAATCCGCATTGATCTTGTAAGAGATCTGATACAGAGCGAATACGTTTATTTTTCAAATGATTCATATCATCAAGTGTACCCATTCCAAATTTCATTCCAATCAAATGATCTGTGGCTGCCAATATATCACGCGGTAACAAAAACGTATTGTTTTGGTGTATATCAAGATTAAGTCGACGATTCATATTTCGTCGACCAATCCTTCCTAATTCGCATTTTTGTTGAAAAAATTTTTTTTGTAATTCTTTACATAAAGATTCCGAAAATACCGGGTCTCCTCCTACACAAGCAAATTGTTGATAAAACTCCAAAATGGCATTTTCCTTTGACCCAAAAATTTTTTTCTCTTTATCATTCAAGAAAGACAAAAAAATTTCCGGGTAGCAAACATTATCCAGAATTTCTTTTAGATTCGAACCCATAGCTGATGATAGAACTAGAATAGATATTTTCTGCTTCCTACTCACACGAGCCCATAGCCTTGCTTTTCTATCAATCTCTAATTCTGATCTTCCTCCCCAATCTGATATTATGGTGCCGGTATAGACCGAAATTCCGTTATGGTCCAATTCTGCCCGGTAATAAATACCGGGGCTTTGCAATATTTGATTGATCACAATTCTGTATATTCCATTTACTATAAAAGTTCCCAGGGAATTCATGAGAGGAATGCTTCCAATAAAAATTGTTTGTTCTTGCATATCCCTGCTGGTTTTCCAAATTAATCCTGCGGATACAAATAACTCGGAAGAATATGTAAGTGATTTATACACAGCAGCCTTTTCTTTTATCACGGGTTCTACCAATTGATATGTCTCCACAAATAATTGAAATTCAATTTCTTGATCTGTATCCTCAATTTTTGGAAACTTATTAAGCTCTTCCGGTAAGCCCTGATCCATGAACCGACAAAATCCTTCAAATTGTATCTGATTAAACCCAGGTATTGTAGACATCAGCTTATTTCCCTCTCGTAACATTTGAACCCAATTCCTCATTTGTTTAAAAATCCCTGTTTTGGATCATTCTTTATTGAATCATATCGATCGATCTAGCTCGGATGGAATCTATATTCTGTTTACTAAATCACATAAAATTTTACACAAAAATTCCATATATATATATCATGTATGAAATACGTATGAACGGAGGAATACAGAAAATTTTCTATTTTGCGGAGAAAAGATCTATTTTAGTACTATTCGTAATATACGCTTGTATTGTAAAGCAAAGCGGGTTAGAGTTAGTAATAAATGCGTGCCCCGATATCTAATCTATATTTCGTATATAAGATACGCAATTGTCTGTGTAATTTCTGTTATGGTTCCGGGGTTTACATATATGTATAATTGTTGTTATAATCGAAATAAATATTTTATTTTTTTGAAAAGACGCAAAAATAATGATTTTTTATCATTTGAATTTTCTTATGTCATTGGGGAAACATGATTTGAAGTCAAAATCTAAGACTCGTTCATGAATTCCAAAAAAGTTAATGGGTCCAATTTTAAAAAAGTAAAGGCTTTTTGTTAGTTAGGAAGGGAATTAAGGAAATGGGATTAAAGGATTAAAAACGCAAGTACAATAAACAAAGTTCAATAATTCAACCCCAAAAGAAAAAATTTGCATATATATTTTTGGCGGCATGGCCGAGTGGTAAGGCGGAGGACTGCAAATCCTTTATTCCCCAGTTCAAATCCGGGTGTCGCCTGATTCTAAAAAAAAAAGGAAATATCCTAATCCCTTAGAGTCTCTTGATACGTACTTGATTCTAAGCATCTAGTGGACGGTAAATCTTTGTATCTAAAATGCAAGAAAAATTTTTTGACTCTGTACCATTGATTTCACTATTATTAGTAAACAATAATGCAAAAATTCCTTCATATTCATAGAAATAGGGGACATAATTCACATGGATATTGTAAGTCTCGCTTGGGCTGCTTTAATGGTAGTCTTTACATTTTCTCTTTCACTTGTAGTATGGGGGAGAAGTGGACTCTAGAAAAACGACTTACCTTAGCTAATTTTAACTAATTGAGTTTTTTGTTGAGGAATCAAACTATATCAATTGTTTTATAGATCACTCCATAAAGTTTTTTAAAATTTAAAAGATACTAATGTCAATCAAACAGATATTTCAAAAATTCCCATGTTATGCTTATTTTTTGAAAAGAAATTAATGCTTTTTTACTAAATTTCGACGAACAGGTTCTGATCCAAATTTTATTAGGGAGGACAGGGAACAACAGACCTTTTCCTTATGTTTTCTCCTAAAAAAAAAAGCCAAGATAAAGCCGTTCTCTTATTTTATTAGGAGAATTTTAATCAGATACATACTTTGTAGAGGAAAGAACATAGGCATAGTTGTTGTTCAACAAAAATATACACATAAAAAGATCTTGGTTCTGACGAGTTGCATATTGGATACTTAGCGCTTGTTTTATCGTTTTATAAAAAGGATTTCTGCTTTATCGACCCATTTCATATCCTGGGTTAAATTTAAATAATGTACGATACTTTATTTTCGAAATTCGATGAAGTTTCCATACGATAGAATAGGTTTGATCATATATCAACCAGTCAATTAATTAATAATGGATTTCTTGGGTTGAGAATGCTAAAAAAAATTATTAAATTGATATTGATACATACCTTTGATTCTTTCGGTGGATACTCCTATTTTTTTGGATTGATCAAAATAAATCCAAATCGATCCAATAGATCGAGCAAAACAATAGAATGTAGATCAATATCTACATAACATAGCTGGGGATACGTATTAGAGATTAGTCAATCTTTAATTAAGTCTGTATCTTTAGTATATTACAACTTTATACACGACAAAAAAACGACTAATCTAATACTAATAAATAGTATGGTAGAAAGAAATATATATTTCTTTCTACCATACTATTATCAAATCTAATCAAATACTTATGATTCTAGCCTGCTCATTTTTCAGTTAACAAACGAAATTGGAATACCTTTTTTCCATTTTACAATCGTTGATAAAGAACGAAGAAGTCAAGTTTAAGTCAAACTAATTATTTTGGCTGACCGTTTTTACATAAATGATAAGTAGAAAAGCAGTAGGAACTAGAATGAAGAGCGCAGTAGCAATAAATGCAAGAATATTGACTTCCATAATTTCCTCGTTTTTTAGTTCGCAATAACTCGGGATTTGATCCCATAGAGATGATAAAAATGTCACCTGTAAATTCAATGGAATGAATTCCATTTTGATGATATTGAATCGGATTAATATCATGAATAACAATATCTAAACTATCATATTAATTCGCCGTCGCAAATTGAATAGTATAACATAGGCGAATCTTTTATCCATACTGAATAACAAAATATATTATAAAATTCGTGATCTAATCCATTTTTGACCATAAATGACAGTTTTCTTTCCATCTAACGAAGTCTCATCTGACCACCTTTCTTTTTCTTTTACACTGGTTACAAAAAAAAAATAGAGGAAAAGCGGACAAAAAAGAGGTTAAGTTCTAAAATACCTTTCTTTTTTTTTAGAATAAAAAAAGGCGAGTCCTGGTACAAAAAATAGAATCTAATAGTGTATCAAATTCATTATTATTTTTTTTAGATGTTTGCTTTTTTTTATAGAACTCAAATTCAAGTCTAAACTTTATTATTATTTTTTTTTTAGAAAAAAAAAATAAAAAAATATTCTTCATTACAAGGAGTCTCAAAAAAAGGATAGGATCCTTCTTTGATTTTTCTTTTTGGATCCGTCGGGACTGACGGGGCTCGAACCCGCAGCTTCCGCCTTGACAGGGCGGTGCTCTAACCAATTGAACTACAATCCCAAGGAACTAAGGTATACAATATCTTTTTCTTTTTTTATCATTTGATTCAAAACATTTTTAGTTCGAATTTTTTTGTTGTAACAGAGAAGGGAGTTATAAGTGATATATTGATCTCTGCAAGAATATGTACTTGAGTGCGAACAACACGAATTACTAGTTTTCTTAAAAAAAAATTATGTAAAAAAATCTTTCACTAAAACTAAAGAAAGCAGGTTTTCTTTTTTTCAAATTATCACTCACATAGTATAGTAAGTAAGTATGAATCTAGATCATTGTCTAGATCAAAATTTAAAATTCCCAGAACAAAAAAATTAAATTAAATAGAGCAAGAAAACAAAAGAAAAACAGAAAACTGGACTCTTTTATTACGCGTATCAGCCGTTTGGGGAGGACAAATATCTTCATCTTATAGTAGGTGAGATATTTTTTGGGCCGAGCTGGATTTGAACCAGCGTAGACATATTGTCAACGAATTTACAGTCCGTCCCCATTAACCGCTCGGGCATCGACCCAGGATGAATCTATTCAATTTTAGGTTTATTGATTAGATTTATTGATCATCCATGATCAATTTACTTTTGTAGTACCCTACCCCCAGGGGAAGTCGAATCCCCGCTGCCTCCTTGAAAGAGAGATGTCCTGAACCGCTA